TTTTTTTAGAATCTAATAAAAACTTATTCTGTTTCTTATATTATAATTATAATTCTGTTTCTTATATTATAATTATAATGTATAACGCTATTGATATTCTAATCGACTTGAATATTGAATACCAGAAAACTATATGAATGTTGTATTTATTAACATTAACATGCGGATATACCTAATCTATATCTGCGTCTTCTCTCTTCTTTTATTGTCCTCCTGTCGTCAATTGACGTATGACTTAGGGCTCAATATAATTTCATATGGCTTAGGTGAATTTGAATAATTTGACCGGCCAAATAATATTTTGGTAAAGCAACTAAAATCCAATGCGAAGGAAAGGATCTTGGGGATCCAACCCAGCTTTGTGAATGATAGAGATAAAGATTCTACTATATGTGTTTATATTGCTTTTTTATTTCCTAAGGTTGGTTGGCCCTCGGGACCTAGTATTTCTGCTTCTAGTTTATTTCTAGATCAAGGTGGCCATAGGCCCCTATGGTCCAGTGGTTACGACCTCTCTCTTTCACGGAGAAAACGAGGGTTCAAGTCCCTCTGGGGGTGTAACAACACTCAAGACTATAGGAAGACTATAGGAGTCGGATTTTATATCAAGTGATCCCTGTTTGTCAAGTCCTTCTATTAGTCTACTTAGAAGGACTTCATATTTTATATCATTTGATATTTCTATTTATTTGTCAAGTCTGTCTGGGAGATGAAAGGAAGTTGATTATGGAACGTCTAAAATGAATTAGGCGTTGGGTCGATGCCCGAGTGGTTAATGGGGACGGACTGTAAATTCGTTGACAATATGTCTACGCTGGTTCAAATCCAGCTCGGCCCAACAAATTGGCAACCTACTATCAGATGGTAGAACCCTCTTGTTCTTAAGAAATACCTATCCAAATTTTCTGCTAGATCTCTTCTTATTTCTCTGGGATTGTAGTTCAATAGGCTAGAGCACCGCCCTGTCAAGGCGGACGTTACGGGTTCGAGCCCCGTCAGTCCCGACGGATCCAATAAGTACATCAATTCGCCTCTTTATTTTCTGTGAAATGTGAAAGAAGGGGAGCATAATTGAATTCCGAAGGGGTTTCCCCTCTTTTTTTCAGGATTCTGTCGAAGAAAGAACAAACCCTAAACAAAAAGGAAAATAACTAAAATAGTGAAGTTGATAGAATATTCCATTTTTATCCCGCGACTCATTTTTCTCATACTTCTTTGGAAGACAAAGAAAATTGGATCATTAAAATTTAGAACCTAATTCCTCTCTTTTTCCACTTCGCTTGTATTGTTTGTTGGGGTTTTGTAGTTAAGTGTGGTTAGATGAGACTTCATTTGATGGTTCTACAAGGAAAACCTAAAAAGAAAGAAGAGAAAATAAGGATAAATAAAGGAGTTTTTTTTTGGTCCGGGAATTCAATCTTGGATTCGGTATGGATAAAAGATCTTCGTATGTTATACTATTCAATTCTCAACGACGAATTAATTTAATAGCTCAGATATTGTTATTCATGATATTGATCCGATTCAAGATCATCGATAGGTAATGCATTCATTGAATTGACAGGTGAAAGATTTATCATCTCTATGGGATTAAATCCCGAGTTATTGTGAAATAAAAAAACGATGAGATTATGGAAGTAAATATTCTTGCATTTATTGCTACTGCACTGTTCATTTTAGTTCCTACTGCTTTTCTACTTATAATTTACGTAAAAACAGTTAGTCAAAACAATTAATTACTTTAAATGAAACTTGACTTCTGAATTCTTATCAATAGTTGAAGAAATCAAATGAAAAGTATTCTATTTTTGCGTCTTAAATGAAATCAAGGGGCTATAATCCGCGGTATTCTATGAGATCCGAGAGTATGGTAAGTAAGAAAAAAATTTCTTACTTACCATACTCTCTAGTAATGTTATGTTATAGTAGTGTATAAAGTTGTAAATAGAGTTGGTATACTCTATTATCTTCTATCTTCAATATATGTAGTTATTAATCCATATATAGAATTGACGTAGGACCCAATTCTATTTCTTTGATACATCTATTTATTCCGATGAATCTGAAATAATCGTTTTACTGTTATAGAATACATTTCTCTACTAGAATGCAATGGAATTTCGAAATGAAGATATTTTTATTTCAAAATTATTTCAATTCAAATAAAAAATGCGTTACGGAACGATCTATAAAAGAATTGATAGCGTTTCATTCCTCAACTAAATTAGGAGTGCTTTTAAAGTCCACTTCTTCCCCATACTACGAGTGAAAGGGAAAATGTAAAGACTACCATTAAAGCAGCCCAAGCGAGACTTACTATATCCATGTGAATTATGTCCCTTATCTCTATGATAGAATTATTCCATTATTGCTCACTAATAATAGTAGAATGAATGGTCCAGAGTCAAAAAGGGGATTCTGACCAAACACTATCGATGAACCAATCAAATAAACCCATTTCAAAAATTCCTATATGATTTCTAATGGGGAAAGACTAAACACAAGTAAAATATACAATGACACTACAAAGGAATGTTACTAATGGAATGGAACGTCCAGTAATAAAATAAGAGAGCCCTTTCCTTTTTTTCTTGCCCTTCAAAGTAAAAATAGATCAATTGCTATCTATTACATACTTTTATTTCCTATTTGATATTTGATATAATCCGTACCCCTTCGCGATTGTCTATCTGAAGGAGTTGGGAGATCGTATATTATACTCTTGACGAGGGGTGAAAAAAATTATTTTTTTTTTTTTTCACTTTTTCTTTTCTATAAAAAAAATCTATGCAATCTCAATCTAATAGTGATTGAATGCCTGAACACTCAGAGATTCTCGCGAGTCTATATATGTAGATTACAGTATGTAAATTACCTAATTAGTAGTTGAATTATCCCCCAGCTATCCAATGTAATTCAAGACCCAATGAGTATTTCGACCTTTATAATCTTTTTAGATTCAAGGATTTCCAATCTTTTACAAAATTACTAGAACAGATGTTTAGAATCAACCAAGTATCAACAGTCCCCTTATTCTGTTCTGCTGGGGAAAATTGGGTTTAGTTATATCAGCAGAGCAGAATAAGATATTTCTATTCATTTGTTGATGAGGCGGCACCCGGATTTGAACTGGGGAAAAAGGATTTGCAGTCCCCCGCCTTACCACTCGGCCATGCCGCCAAAACGATACACAACAGGATAAAAAATTACCGTTGGATTACTAAACTTTAGTTTATTGTATTTGCATCCCCTTTTTCATCCTTAAATAGAAAAAAATTAGAAAATAAACCCCTTTTCCCCTTTTGATTGTGTTTTATTTACTCCTTTGCGTGAATTATTCTTAGATTTGAATATAAGATTTGGTTTGCCTAATGACATAAGAAAATACAAATTGATACGTCCTTAATTGATTCTTTTGAATAAAAAACCATTCTCCATTTCCATTATAACAAAAATTAGAAGTATATGTAAACCCCAGAACGGAAATTTTTACACAGATACCAAGTATTTAGAGTATGTTGCCTATAAATAAAAGGAATTCGTTGGAACAAAAAATGGCCCGGCTGGGTATTGACCGGGCCAGGTCCAAAAGGCACCTCGAACAAAATAAAAGCAAGAAGGTCTTCTTTATTTATCTTATCTTTCTATTTGGATCTTTCGAGCATCTAAATGGAATTGCTAATTATATAATAACGATAAAGAATGTGAAAGAAATATTTTCTTTAATCCTTACTTGATGTGTAATGTAACATAGTAATTATCTTTTTCAATTGGGAGAGATGGCTGAGTGGACGAAAGCGGCGGATTGCTAATCCGTTGTACGAGTTATTCGTACCGAGGGTTCGAATCCCTCTCTTTCCGTTTCCGTTGATGACTTTCTATTTTTTCTTTCAATTTTCGTAAACTCCCTTTTTTATTTTTTCCTAGTTAAATGTGTGGAATAGATAAAATAAAATTGAAAGAAAATTGTAAAATCAAGCAAGAAAAACTAAAAATTTTTTTTATTCTTCACGTCCTGGATTACGTCCTGGATCATTGGATAGGAATCCAAAGATGAAGAGAGAAACAAAGAATATTACTACTGTGTAAACGAAAAGTTTGAGAGTAAGCATTACACAACCTCCAAGATCATTTTTTGAAAAAGAAAAACGAGAAAAGAAAATAGATCCTCCATTTTTATATCACATATCCTATTTTGACACCAAGAAAAAAATTATAGAAATAGAAAAGAATGTTCATAAATTAAAATGAAGTGAAAATGGAATTTCATTTCAATTTGTAATATAATAAGAGTCTTTAATTACCACAAATCACTTTCATACCCATAATTAGCTATTGTAACGGACCCTAAGCTAATAAGGTATTTCACCATAAAAAGGATTAAAATCGGGAAATGCGGCGAGCCGCGTTTCTCGCGGCTATCCGATAATTTCACTGTTTGAATCGAAGGTTCATACTGTCAGACTTATTTGATCTTATCAATTGTTATAATTTTTATCGAATAAATCATGAATTTTCTAGGATAGTATTAAAGATCTTATCGAAAACTTACAGCAGCTTGCCAAACAAAGGCTAAAAGAAAAAAGAACAGAGGTATGACTGGCATGACATCTACGATTGGATTCAAAAAAGCATAGGCTTCGGGCAATTTGGCGAAGAAAAGACTACTCGGATAAAGGGCAGAATTAAGACAGATCAAACTAAAAATATTAAGCATAACAGACATTTTTTTCGTCGAGATAATTGCATTTTGATTGAGTTATTGATATAAGGAAAAATAAAGAAAGTAGGGTAGACAAAAAAATCCTTCTTTTTCCGTTCAATCAAAAATACTCCAATTCTCAAAGGAGAATAGAAGAAATCATACTTTCATACAATATCTTAATTGAATTATATGTAATGATCAATAAATTCAGTTGAATTCTAGATATACACATGTCAAAATCCTAGCACGAATCTATAATAGATTCTATAAAGAATAAAGATTTTCTATAGATAGTTTGGGCTGGAATTGACGAACACTTAATACCAATATTATTCTTTATTAGTATTAGTGTCCAATAAAAGTAGAAATGGGGCGTAGCCAAGCGGTAAGGCAACGGGTTTTGATCCCGCTATTCGGAGGTTCGAATCCTTCCGTCCCAGAGCATATCCGTTGTATCTGAATACTTTTTTTTTGTTCAACAAGGTTCTTTTTAAAGGTCTAATATTGGATAGAATATTATTCCTCTTTCTTTTTGAAATTTTGAATTATTCTTTTCGGAATCATATCTAAGTTTTTCACAAACTGAACTAAATCGAGTTCAAATGACATGCAAATGCAAAAGTAACTGATAACTGAAACCTTTTCTGATTCAGATAAAGATAAGATGAGATGAGACCTAGATCACAGTTCCAGAAAGATTACTTAATCTCAGGCTAAACAAAATATGAAAATACATATAAAACGAGGAAGTGCTTAGTTTATAGGTATGTATTGTTATCCTATTTCAGTCACAATAGTCTTTCTTTTTTTGTGAAAAATAATTAGCATCCCTAATATATTAAAATTGAAATATTTAACAATAATATTTCTTTTTATTGTTCGATCTATTTAGCTTATTTGCTTTACATCATTGACAATTCCATTAGAAAAATATTTTTCTTTCTTATGATAATAAAATGGAGTCTTTACTGCAAAACTTGATTCAAATAATCATGCAGAAGTAGGAAACTTTTTCAAGTAGCAAGATTTTTAATGATTCCTTATGGATTGAATCTTCGGGAAGTTGGAAAGGGGTCAGTCTATCTTATTGAGTAACTTGAAGAGGCAGAGTAAAATATAATTTATTTATTCCTGCGATTTCTGTCAGTTATGTTATTTCTATATTTAGATTAGATTTCTGGATATTTCTGTTAGATATTTTTTTGAGATCTCTATTTATAGAAAAATGTTCCATTCATACAAAAAAAGCCGGGGTCTTGCTAATATTTCTTCAGAAAAATCTTTATTATCTATGTAGATAGAATAGATAAGAAAAAATAGAAATGACTATGTCTATGTACCGAGCGAACCAATGACTATTCATGATTCCATAATTGAATCAATTCCATACTGGTTCCAAATTAGAGGAATGTTATGGTAAAACTTCGTTTAAAACGATGTGGTAGAAAGCAACGTGCGACTTGAAGGACACGATCCGACGTGGATTCTTACCACCATTTTATATAGGAATGAAAGTGCTCTTGGCTCGACGTCGTTTGTTCTATTCTACTAGAACCCCTCTTTTTTTATTGGGTTGTAATGTAAATAGTGCATGATGGAGCTCGGGTAGAAAGTATTTTAAAATTTCTCAGGGGCAACGATCTAGGGTTAATACCAATCAATAAATTGGAACAACTTCGTAAGTATATCTTTGATATAGAAATCGAAAGGATCTGATTCTAGCAAAATTTCAATTTTAAAAATTTTTGTTGGAAGGTCTAAAACTTTTTCGATCCACAGTGTATCGCGCACGAATCAACCGTATGATTCTTTAATAAAAAGAAATCACAAAAGGGGTATGTTGCTACCATTTTGAAAGGATTAAGAAGCACCGAAGTAATGTCTAAACCCAATGATTTAAAACAAAGATAAAGGATCCCAGAACAAGGAAACACCACTTCAATTGTCTTCACAGATCCGAATAAAGAATAAAAATAGATTTTAAACGAGACAAAAAAAGGGGGTTAAAGACCACTCAAAAAAAAAATATCTTAAAGATTTTTCTTTAAGATATTTGAGAATTATTGAACTTGAGTTATGAGTACAAATGATTTTTTTATGGAAGCTAAAAAAAAATGACTATGAGTTAAATTATAGACTCATTTATTTTACGGATTCCTTTTCTATTTATTCTAATTTTATCCATAGACAAAACTTCTAATCATTTTTTTTCTCGAGCCGTACGAGGAGAAAACTTCCTATACGGTTCTAGGGGGGGTTCTTTTTCATCTACATCTATCCCGATGAGCCGTCTACCGAATCGTTGCAATTGATGTTCGATCCCGAAGAGAAGGAAGAGATCTTCGGAAAGTGGGTTTTTATGATCCGATCAAGAATCAAACTTATTTAAACGTTCCCGCGATTCTCTATTTCCTTGAAAAAGGCGCTCAGCCTACAGGAACTGTTCAGGATATTTTAAAAAAAGCAGAGGTTTTTAAGGAACTTTACCCTAATCAAACGAAATACAATTAATTAAATTAAGGAAATAAAAACTAAGGGTAGGATAGGATAGTGATTTCTATATCATTTTGGATATCTTTTCTATACTATGTTTTTTTATTTCATTCTTTTCTTGCTCTATTCATATTCATATCTACTTCTCATTGTTTTTTTTTAGAATATTTTGGAAAACCTTATTTGATTGATCCTCACAAAATAAAAAATTATGGCATTATCTGCAATCGCGTGGTTTTCATTCGAACTCTAATACCAAGTAAGAAACAAGCAATCAAAGTTCTTTATTCGACTTATATGGA